CTATAAATCGATCCATGATGGAATTAAGTTTTCTTGTAGTTCCGCTCCTTGCTCTAGGAAGGAGACTTGTTCGGAAATCGCCAGTTGGGTTTACCAACCAAGAAAGACAAGATGCACAAAGGGAAGAACTAATTTATCAGGAGAAATATACCTGCTGATAGAATTCCATAAAGACCCAGCTAAGAGACTTTACTGAATGACCGTACTGTACTATACCGACCATAATCATTTCATACGCTATTCCTCGATCCAATCTCGCACTTGGTCTGATCCTCTTTATTGATGGTCTTAAACCTGAGGTCCGACGTGATGTCATCTCCCAGTCTCCTACTTCCTTGGTACGAGCTGCATCACTGGCTCGTTCATTTGACGAGCGCTACCTGTTACAGAGTTCGGTTGCACGATAAAAAGCAAGGGTGCCTTCCTCATCGATGCGGACCTCTCCGTCCAATTCATCTTCTCCTTCACTTACGTCAACTAAATCTGCATTGCCGCCTCTCCTTCCGTCTCCTCCAACTAAGCCTCTGCCACCAGTGAAGAAATTGTCGGCAGCAGAAATGCAACTGCGACGGGAAAAGGGGTTGTGCTTTACTTGCGACGATAAATTCTCGTGGAAGCACAAATGTCCGAATCGCCAATACATGATTCTGCAGGTGGATGAACCGGATGGCGATGTTTCCTCCTCTGTTGTCGCCGAACCTGTTCCACCTTCCGTCGGATGATTCTCCAACTTTGCATCATTTGTCATTACAAGCTTATCATGGCACTTCTGGCAAATGTACTATCTACTTTTCTGGGTCGATTGCAGGCACCACCGTGCGCATTCTTCTCGATGGTGGCAGTTCTGACAACTTCATTCAGCCTCGAATTGCTCACTATCTGAAGTAGCCAATTGAACCGGTTCCCAACTTAAAAGCAATGGTTGGCAGTGGACAAAGGTTACCTATTGAAGGTCTCATTCATAACTTGGACATTTGCATACAGGGACATCATTTATTCCTCGGTGTCTTTGTTATGCCCTTAGCCGGTTCTGATGTTGTCATGGGCGCTTCGTGGCTCTCAACTCTTGGAGCCCATATAGCTTATTATAGTACAGCATCTTTGAAATTTGACCTTAATGTTTCGTTCAATTACAAGGGGGAAAAAGTCCTCTACCCCTACTGAGGCACAATTCCATAACATCCAACGGTTCCAGGACACAGGTGCGATTGCTGAAGCTTATACATTGACATATTTTGCACTTGACTTGGAATCCGACCCTCTGTCTTCTCTTCCAGAGTCTACACCCTCTGATTTACGTGCCATCCTAACTCGTTATCGGCAGGTCCTTGACACTCCTAAGGGCTTACCAATGCCCCGGCCACATTTCAATCGTTGATGAATTCGGTTTTCCGAGATTTGCTCCGAAAGTGCGTCTTGATATTTTTCGATGATATATTAGTGTTTAGCAAGTCTTGGCCACGGATCACTTGTCCCTCGTTTTGGATCGTCTACAGGCCCATTCTCTCTATGCCAAACCTTCTAAGTACTCCTTTGGACAGACCAAGATAGAGTCTTTGGGCCATGTCGTGTCCGGTTCTGGTGTTGAAATGGACCAACAAAACAAAAGGTGGCAACTGTTTTGGCTTGGCCTACTCCAACTACTAGAACTCAACTTAGGGGATTTTTTGGCCTCACCGGTTATTACCGGCCTTTCATACTAGGCTATGCTCAACTTGCAGGCCCACTCACGACTTTATTACAGAAGGACAAGTTTTCTTGGACTGATGCGGCCCAACATTCTTTTGACGCATTGAAGCAGGCTATGACTCGGGCGCCCGTTCTTGCTTTACCCGACTTTCAGAAACCGTTTGTTGTCGAGACTGATGCATCAGGGTGTGGCATCGGCGCAGTCCTCAGTCAAGACGGCCATCCAATCGCCTATTTTCGAAGAAGCTCTCGCCACGAATGCAATCGAAGTCAGCTTATGTTCGGGAACTCCACGCTATCTCTGAAGCCGTTGCCAAATTCAGACACTACTTGCTTGGACATTTTTTTATCATTCGTACAGATCACAAAAGTTTAAAGCACCTTTCCGAGCAAGTTATTCAAAGGCCAGAACAGGCTACCGAAGCTCATGGGATTTCACTATTCCATCGAATACAAAGCCGGTAAAACGAATCAAGCTGCCGATGCTTTATCACGGGTTTGTTACATGGCACTGACTGTCTCCCATTTTACCTTCGTGGATAACATTTATGCCGCCGTTCGCTCTTCTGTTCCGTGAACGCCTTTCTCAAGATCCTGGGGCCTCGGAGGGGTTTTCGATAAAACAGGGGTTGTTATTTTACCATGACCGGCTAGTTTTGTCTGAGGACAATCCAGAGTTACTTCAAACCGTTATTCGCGAATTTCACACCACTCCGGTTGGTGGTCATGCTGGCGTCTTACGCACCTTCCATCGCATAGCGGCTCAGTTCTATTGGAAAGGCATGCGTCAGGATATTCAACGGTTTATTAAGTCTTGTATGGTTTGTCAGCGCGCCAAGTCCTCTCAACTGCACCCTGCTGGGTTATTGTGCCCCCTACCTCTTCCTTCTCAGATATGGGAGGACGTTGCAATGGACTTTATTACGGGACATCCACCATCGCGCGGCTTCACGGTTATAATAGTTGTGGTTGACCGTTTGTCAAAATACGGCCATTTTACACCCCATCGAGCTAATTACACGAGTTCCCAAGTTGCTGAGACTTTTGTTTCCACTATAGTGAAACTCCATGGCGGGCTATTGTTTCTGATCGTGATAAAGCTTTCACAAGTGCTTTTTGGAAACATTTATGTAAGCTTCATGGTACGTACTACTTTGAATATGAGCTCGTCGTACCACCCGCAAACGGAGGCTTTAAATAAATGTTTGGAGCTGTACCTACGTTGCTTCGTTCATGAGACTCCGCGTTTATGGGTTTCCTACTTGCCTTGGGCTGAGTATTGTTACAACTCGTCCTTCCAGACTTCCATTGGTATGACTCCATTCAGAGCTGTGTATGGTCGTGACCCCCCTGTTCTTCTTAAGTTTCATCCGGACGATGGGGTCCCTTCAGAATTGGAGCAACTGTTAAGAGATCGAGATGCAATACTTTCTCTCCTTAAGCGTAATTTACAGAATGCTCAGACTCGTATGAAACGCTACGCGGATACCAAGCGAAGGGAACTTCATGCCTACCTTGCTTTAAAGCGATATAGAGATAGAGTGATTTATAGTGCTAGGAATGATGAAAATCTCTGTTCTGTTGTCTTTCAGTTCTGAGTTTGACCTTGGTTTAAATGTTATTCGTTCTTTTCATTTCCTGTAAGATTAAAAAAATGTAATTCTTTGTAATTAAACATAATCTCTATCTCTTCCTATCGGTCAGTTCTTTACTTGGAAAGTCAGCATTTGCCATACTTGACTGCGGGTTCACTCCCTTCCTTCTTAGTCTAGCCCAGACCTTTCTAATACATAAGATGTCATAAATACAGAATAAGACTAGGAATCTCGATTAGAAGACTTGCTCCCTACCGGCTACCTGTGACTGGCTGAGAGATTGATTTTCCTTGTACCGCTTTCGGAAATAGAATGGAATCTGGGATCAAAGGAGATTAGGGGATGAGTTCGCACCCACATTCTCTCATAGAGTAGCGACCATAGTGACTAATTGGCAAGGAAGACGCTTGGGGAAAACTCCCTTCATCTAAAAGGAAGGGGTGGCGGATGCTCTTGATTGAAACCCGAAATCCATGCTTTTCCGAACCAGAATCGAAGAGAAAACAAAGTGAACGAAAACTGGTGCGCGTAGAAACGAGAAGTAGACCGAAAGGCCCCAAGAAGGGAAAGGCCCTCAACCCCCACAGCAGAATCTAAAGTCGTTGTTTACCTGCCGCAAGACCTAGAAAAGAGATAGAACAGGGCAGCTGCCCTAGGAATGGAAATTGAGTCACCGAGATCGGTACGGTACGTAGCATAGGACCTCGGAAAGAACTCGTCTTTGTTCTGATGACGCTAAGAAGACCTTGAAAAGCCATAAGACGGATAAGATTGCGACAGGTAATGACGAATCAATCAAGCCAGGACCTTGTCCCCTTCCAGTGCCCCGGAGGCATTCATTCTAAGAAGTACACTGGGAGTTTACCTGTTCTTTTCAAAGAGAGGGCGGATTGAATCCTTGTGAATCGAAGAGGAACGAAGTCCCTTGAAACGATGCGGGTTAGCCGGGAGGAGATCAAATAGAAAAGTGGACGATTCCAGGTCAGAGACCGAAGCAAGGTTGACATCCTTGATGGATACCCCTTTATCCCTTAGCGAGTCAAAAGAGAGGGGACGTGGTCAAGGGTAGTTCTAGAGCTAACAGGAGGTATGCCCGTCCTCATTGCCGAATGACGAGAAGAAACCACAGGCAGGAGACGGCGTAGATCACAGATTTGTTCTCTTGTTGTTAGGTTCCCTTGAGTGAAGATTGAAAAAGCCCAGGTTTCTTTGACTTCCATATTGGATTCATGAACGTAGGAGAACTTCCTAAATCAAGAGAGTAGCGTTGGATGACTGACAGAAGGAGATGGGCTTACTCGGTTTCATTGCTTGATAGTTCAAATACGGTAACATCCAGAATGGTAGGACTTGGTTATGTTCGTATGCTAACTGATTCTCGTAAGATTCAATCAAGTTAGTAACAGATTACTTCTTTTATTTATAAGCTATTCCCGCAAGTAAGCCCTGAAGGCCTCACTTCTATCTTTCCTGGCAACGCCCCCTATCCCTATGTACTCAGCATCAGCCGCCCTACTCACTATCTATTTTTCATCGGTTCGTTGCCTTCGCTGCCTCAGTCTGATTAGCTCTATTCTGGATCTACTGATTTCATTGAGGATTTTCGATTGATTCTCCTCGCTTCCGTAGCGCTCAAGGCTTCCCGCTGCCCAACCCGTACCCGCGCCCCGAAAGGCAAGGGTTTTTCTTTTCGATTTAGACTCGCTAGCTACACGA